GTCGTATTGATGGAAAAGAAATTGCACGTGTCGAATGGATTCGAGAGGGTAGGGTTCCCCTACAAACCATTCGAGCGAAAATTGATTATTGTTCCTATACAGTTCGAACTATCTATGGTGTATTAGGTATCAAAATTTGGATATTTATAGACGAGGAATAATAAAGACAGGGGATAATAAACCTTTCTTTTTAACATAAAAAAAAAAAAGAAAACCCCCTTCATTCTTTTGCTCAAAACTATCAATTAATTATTAATTCTATAAGGTTGAATAAAAATTAGATTGAGACTTTTTTTAAGAAAATTGCTATGCTTAGTGTGTGACTCGTTGGTTTTTTAGGGTTAGGATTCAAAAAGACCAGCCCAACACCATAGTATGAACTAATAACTAACCATAGAACTAATAACCAACTCATTACTTCGCATTATCTAGATCTAAAAAACCAGTCAAGATATGATATATTGGTCATATCTTTGTAGCAACTGAAATTTTGTGTTTCTGAAAAAAAAATCAATCTGATTTTTAAGAAAATAGAAAAACAAAATAGAGAAAAAGGATGTGGATATAAATGGAAAGATGAGAGAAAGAGAGAAAAAAAATATCAATGGTATAGAATTCCAATATGTAATATGTAAGGTCTATAAGTCATCTCATAAAAGGCAGTGTAATAAAGCATTAATACTGATTCTTATATAACATAATTAAAATATAACATAATTAAATGACTCTTCTTATAAATTTCTAAATTATAGAACAAAACAAAAAAATCAAGAGCTTCGAGCCAATAAAGACTAAGAAGATTGACTCAAGAACAAATTGCATTACATTATGGGCTCCGTTGTAAAAATTGGACCTAAGCATTAAGTAAGAAGCGATGGGAACGATGGAAGCTGTGAATGCAAAAGATTTTTGTGAAAAAGGAATCTTAATGATTCACTGGTCGGGATGGCGAAATGAACCGGAGATCAATTCATCTATTGTAAGAAGTCAGGAAACAAGCCGAAAATTTAAATAGAAGAGTAAATATTCGCCCGCGAAAACTTTTTTTTTTAATTGATAAATTTGGACGATAAAAAGAAAAAGACAAAAATTTGTTCTATTGTTATTTCAAAATAACAATATGATTTCAAAAATAGAAACTAAAATCTTTAATTGTCTATTTAAACAAGATCTATAGATTACTAATAGATTAGATTATAGGTAGATTAGATTATAGGAAATCTCAAAAAATTCCACGATTCTATTTAAATACATGTATATCTTAATATCTTAATTAGTTAATTATTTCTTAATCTTAATTAGTTAATTATTTCATTTTAATTTAATTAATTAAGATTCGAAATCTTTTTTGTTTTTTAATTCTTTTATTCGCGAGGAGCCGGATGAGAAGAAACTCTCACGTCCAGTTCTGCAGTAGAGATGGAATTCATAATCAACCATCAACTATAACCCTAAAAGAACCAGATTCCGTAAACAACATAGAGGAAGAATGAAGGGAATATCATATCGAGGGAATCGTATTTGTTTCGGTAAATATGCTCTTCAGGCACTCGAACCCGCGTGGATCACATCTAGACAAATAGAAGCCGGTCGACGGGCAATGACACGAAATGCACGTCGTGGTGGAAAACTATGGGTACGTATATTTCCAGACAAACCAGTTACACTAAGGCCCGCAGAAACACGTATGGGTTCGGGGAAAGGATCCCCGGAATATTGGGTAGCTGTTGTTAAACCAGGTCGAATACTTTATGAAATGGGTGGAGTAAAAGAAAATATAGCTAGAAGGGCTATTTCAATAGCAGCATCCAAAATGCCTATACGGACTCAATTCATTATTTCGGGATAAAGGAGAAAAGGGTAGAACTAACAGAAATGAGTCTTGGGTGTGAAAAAAAAATTGCTTATTTGTTTCTTTTTTTATTTTTAGACAAAAAATATTTCTTTTTTTTTATCCTTTGCATTAAAAGAACAAATTACAAAATGATATGATTCAATCTCAGACCCATTTAAATGTAGCAGATAACAGCGGGGCTCGAGAACTGATGTGTATTCGAATCATAGGAGCTAGCAATCGTCGATATGCTCATATTGGTGACGTTATTGTTGCTGTGATCAAAGAAGCCGTACCAAATATGCCCCTAGAAAAATCAGAAGTGGTCAGAGCTGTAATTGTGCGTACCTGTAAAGAATTCAAACGTGAGAACGGTATGATAATCCGATATGATGACAATGCTGCAGTTGTTATTGACCAAGAAGGAAATCCAAAAGGAACGCGAATTTTTGGCGCGATCGCCCGGGAATTAAGACAATTTAATTTTACTAAAATAGTTTCATTAGCTCCCGAAGTATTATAAATATAAAAAGGGATCCCGCTATTTTAGAATGGGATAGTTGAAAGAAATGGATTGAGAAATAGATTGTATCTCACGCATATACCTTTATTCATAAAATATTCATAAAAAAAAAAAAAAAAGAAATAAGCATGTTGATTATATCAAATTTTGAGTCACCAACAATTTTAGTTCATCATGGGCAGAGACACTATTGCTGAGGTACTAACCTCTATACGAAATGCTGATATGGATAAAAAAAGAGTAGTTCGAATAACAGCCACTAATATTACCGAAAATATTGTCAAAATACTTTTAAAAGAGGGTTTTATCGAAAACGTGAGAAAACATCGAGAAAACAACAAAGATTTTTTGGTTTTAACGCTACGACATAGAAGGAATAGGAAAAGTCCCTGTAGAAATCTTTTAAATTTAAAACGGATCAGTCGACCTGGTCTACGAATCTATTCTAATTATCGACGAATTCCTCGAATTTTAGGCGGGATGGGAATTGTAATTATTTCGACTTCTCGAGGTATAATGACAGACCGAGAGGCTCGGCTAGAAAGAATCGGCGGAGAAATTTTGTGTTATATATGGTAATCTTTTTAATATACAAATTGGACCCAAAACTTACAATTTTTAATTGTAAAATAAAAAAGAAAAGGGACGAGTTGTCTAATATTGTTCCTCCTTCATTAGTTGATACTTCAAGGGGACTTTACCTGGAATGAAAGAACAAAAATGGATTCATGAGGGTTTAATTACCGAATCGCTTCCCAATGGCATGTTCCGGGTTCGTTTAGATAATGAAGATCTGATTCTAGGTTATGTTTCAGGAAAGATTCGACGTAGTTTTATACGGATACTACCGGGGGATAGAGTCAAGGTTGAGGTAAGTCGGTATGATTCAACCAAAGGACGTATAATTTATCGACTCCGCAACAAGGATTCGAAGGATAAGAAGGATTCGAAGGATAACAAGGATTCGAAGGATAAGAAGGATTCAAAGGATAACAAGGATTCGAAGGATAACAAGGATTCGAAGGATTAAATGGCTTGAACACCCCTTTCGCGAGAATACGATTCGAGATTGCGAATTCTCAATAAACTTTTTTTCTTCCAAGAAGTAAATTACAATTTAAGATAAGGAATGACAAATATGAAAATCAGAGCTTCTGTTCGTAAAATTTGTGAAAAATGTCGACTAATCCGCAGGCGGGGGCGAATTATAGTAATTTGTTCTAATCCGAGACATAAACAAAGGCAGGGATAATCACACTCGCTAAATGAAACGATATAAATAAGGAATCAGTTTTAATATGAAATGAAATGGATATATCCATATATCTCTAACTCATATTTTCGAGATGATAAAATATGGCAAAAGCTATACCGAGAATTGGTTCGCGCAGGAATGGACGTATTGGCTCACGTAAGAGTGTACGTAGAATCCCAAGGGGAGTTATTCATGTTCAAGCAAGTTTCAATAATACCATTGTGACCGTTACAGATGTACGGGGTAGGGTGGTTTCTTGGTCCTCTGCCGGTACTTGTGGATTCAAGGGTACGAGAAGAGGGACACCATTTGCTGCTCAAACCGCAGCAAGAAATGCTATTCGTACAGTAGTGGATCAAGGTATGCAACGAGCGGAGGTCATGATAAAAGGCCCCGGTCTCGGAAGAGACGCGGCTCTCCGAGCTATTCGTAGAAGTGGTATATTATTAAGTTTTGTACGGGATGTAACCCCTATGCCACATAATGGCTGTAGACCTCCGAAAAAAAGACGTGTGTAGAAATGCACATTGAAGAACTTTCAAGAGAAACAAGAGAAATAAATGATTCAATGATCTAATGAAATTATATTACTATGGTTCGAGAGAAAATAACAGTATCTACTCGGACACTACAGTGGAAATGTGTTGAATCAAGAACAGAGAGTAAACGTCTTTATTATGGGCGTTTTATTCTGTCTCCACTTCTGAAAGGTCAAGCCGACACAATAGGCATTGCGATGCGAAGAGCTTTGCTTGGAGAAATAGAAGGAACATGTATCACACATGTAAAATTTGATAAAATACCGCATGAATATTCTACCATAAAGGGTATTCAAGAATCGGTACATGAAATCTTAATGAATTTGAAAGAAATTGTATTGAGAAGTAATCTATATGAAACTTGTGACGCCTATATTTGTGTCAGGGGGCCCGGATATGTAACTGCCCAGGATATCGTCTTACCACCTTATGTAGAAATAGTTGATAATACACAACATATAGCTAGCTTGACGGAACCGATCAATTTGTGTATTGTATTACAAATCGAGAGAAATCGCGGATATCTTATACAAACGCCACAGAACGTTCAAGATGGAAGTTATCCTATCGATGCTGTATTCATGCCTGTTCGAAATGCAAATCATAGTATTCATTCTTATGGGAATGGGAATGAAAAACAAGAGATACTTTTTCTCGAAATATGGACAAACGGAAGTTTAACTCCGAAAGAAGCACTTCATGAAGCATCCCGGAATCTGATTGATTTGTTTATTCCCTTTTTACATATGGAAGAAGAAAACTCACATTTAGAGAACAATCAGCACGCGGTTCCTTTATTCCCTTTTACCTTTCACGATAAACTGAATAAACTCATAAAAAATAAAAAAG